TTGCGTGAGTTACTGAAACAATCCCAATCAGCCCCTCTCACAGTGGAAGAACAGATAATGACCATTTATACCGGAACAAATGGTTATCTGGATGGATTAGAAATTGGACAAGTAAGAAAATTTCTCGTTCAGTTACGCACTTACTTAAAAACGAATAAACCTCAGTTTCAAGAAATCATAGCCTCTACCAAGACATTAACCGCTGAAGCAGAAAGTTTTTTGAAAGAAGGTATTCAAGAGCAACTGGAACGTTTTCTACTTCAGGAGAAATTATAAAAAAAATAAACGTTCTTATTTTTGATTCTTTAGTCAATTTTACTCTTTAATTTGAATTCGATTTTTAATAAATTCTATAAATAAAAGTCTATAAGTCAAGTATATATAATATAAATAAGTATATAACTAATATCTGTTTAATATTAAATCATAAAGCATTCAGAATTTATTTATTATTCTATTTCTTTCTTATCTTTTTTCGAAATAGAATAAAAATATATTATATATAATATATATAAATGGAACTAATAGATAAATATCAATATAAATATATTGATATTGCGTCCAATAGGATTTGAACCTATACCAAAGGTTTAGAAGACCTATGTCCTATCCATTAGACAATGGACGCTTTTCGCTTTTTTTTTACTTTCCTATTGTTAAAAAAAAAAAAGAATGTGCGAAATCTTTTTAGTAATTGTGTATTGAATTAACTTCAATACACAATTGCTATTAGAATTGTCTAATAGCAATTGTGAATTTAGAGCGGGTAGCGGGAATCGAACCCGCATCGTTAGCTTGGAAGGCTAAGGGTTTTAGTCGACGTCGATCGATCATTTTTATATTTTTAACGTCTCTAATTCAAAACCGAACATGAAACTTTGGTTTCATTCGGCTCCTTTATGATGGATGGATAAATTCCCAAATAAAAAAAGACGGGAACGAAATCAAAATTCGACCCATAACATCTATGTTAGCTTTTTTTTTCCGGCTGTTTACTTTCACAGAAAATTTTGCTTTCTAGATGATCCTTCTAGAAGATAGATCAGGCGAACTCGAACAATCTTTCTAGTTACTTCGTTCTTTATTTCTATATTAACGGAATCCTTAGGAAAAGTATTTGGTTTCTACCGAGCTAAAACAATATAATATGTCGATGTCTTTAGTAAACCAAAGTTCTCGTTTAATAGCTATTTTGCTTCAATTTTTTCTATACCAAAGAATGAAAAGAACTGAAGATTTAGTTACGATTAGAAAGAAACTTTTCTAGCTTTCTCCATGGATTCTCTTGTTATACGTATTGAATTGTAAATAGTCATCCAATTCAAAAATTATGTTTCGGAATTTCATAATCCAAATTTACAATTTATTAGAGTCTTTGGATACAAATTACGAGAATCTATAATCTTCCTTGAATCTTTCATTGAAAGGGAAAGGACTAAATCCTTTTAAGAAATAAAATTTTTGCTCGGAAGATGAATCAAACCGAGAGACCCTTTAACTATTAAAGGGATTAAAGGAACGAATCACACTTTTACCACTAAACTATACCCGCTACAATACAATTATTGCATATAAATTAACCTTTTGTCGAACAAAGTAATCGGGGGTGTAATAAAAAAATCTGAAAACAAAAATTAGAAAATTCTAACGTTGGCTTAATAAAATTAGTAAAAGCGGATTCACTTCCACTGTTTTTTTAATTTCAAATCGTTTTTGTCTAAAAATACATCGGATGAGTCTTTTTAACTTTAACAAAAAAAGGCCCGGCTGGGGACTGACCAGGCCAGGCTATTAAAATAAAAAAGATCTTTTACTTGTGTTTTGACGAGACAAAATAAAACAAGGATTCTCTATTTCTATTATTGTGGTTTTATTTATTTCTATGTTATCTTTCGCGCCTTTTCTTTATCTCATCTTTATCTAAATTTTGAATGTAACTAGAATTACTGACAACGGTCTATAAAAACAGTTATATAATAGTAATATATATATTAGATAAATAGAGGATAAATATATTTTTATAATATAATAAAAAAGAAATTATATATATATAATAAAATAGAGAAAATGAAAAAATATATATAATATAAAGAATAATCTATACAAAAAAAAAGAAAGCTTTTTAAGAATAAAGTGGAGAAGGTTCTTTTTCAAGCCTTTTTTTGTTTATATAGAACCTAATTAAGTATCCCTTTTTGATTAGGAGAGATGGCTGAGTGGACTAAAGCGTTGGATTGCTAATCCATTGTACGAGTTAATCGTACCGAGGGTTCGAATCCCTCTCTTTCCCTTTCTCCTTTTGATGGTGTGTAATAGATAAAATCCTAATAAAATTCGAGCATTTCTACTAATTAAATTTAAATAAAGCAATAAAAAAATTTCTTTTTTATTCTTCACGTCCCGGATTACGTCCTGGATCATTAGATAGGAATCCAAATATGAAGAGAGAAACAAAGAATATAACTACAGTGTATACCAAAAGTTTGAGAGTAAGCATTACACAATCTCCAAGATCTTACTAAAAAAAAAAAAGAGAATAGATTCTCTATTTTTATACCAAATATCTAATTTTGATACCAATAAATAAAAAAAAAGGTTTCAGAAAGTCATTTGTAATTAAGATAATAGTCGAATCTTTTATATTCAAACAGATTTGCATACCAACATCTAGATATTTTTTTGGTGAACTCGAATCTAATTAGGTTCTTTCATTTCGGGAAAAGAGGATAAAATTTAGGAAATATAAATGATCCAGATTTAGTATGGCTACCAAAAAAATTCAATGTTTTAATTTAGAGTTCGTTCATACTTCAAGATTTTTTTGATCTTTTGAATTGTTGGAAGAATAAAATAAAAATCGTGAATTTTTTTAAGACAGTATTAAGAATTTCATCGAAAACTTACAGCGGCTTGCCAAACAAAGGCTAAGAGAAGAAAGAAAAGAGGTATTACGGGCATAACATCTACGATTGGATTCAAAAAGGCGTAGGCCTCCGGCAATTTGGCGACTAAAAAAGTGCTTGAAAAAAAGGCAGAATTAAAACAAATACAGATCAAATTAAATATATTAAGCATAACAAAAATTGGTGTTCTTGTGGATAATTTAATTTTGATTGAGTTATTAATATATTTTTTATATAAGGAAAAAAATAAAGAAAGATAGTCTAAAAAGACTTTGTTGAACTTACTCAATCAAAAATCCTTTCATTCTCTTATGAGAATGAAAGAAATAATATTTTCATACAATATCTTAATTGAATTCTATGTAATGATCAATAAAGTAAGTTTGATTTGCTATCTACATGTGTTAAAACTCTAGCACCAATGTAATCTATATTTAATTTTGAATTGACGAACAACCAATAGGAATATTACTCTTTTAGTAGTCTTGAATAAAAATCGAAATGGGGCGTAGCCAAGCGGTAAGGCAACGGGTTTTGGTCCCGCTATTCGGAGGTTCGAATCCTTCCGTCCCAGAGTACAGTCATTACGGAATCAATCTTATATTTCCTTTGTACACCACCTTTCTCTTTCTGTTTAAAAATCCAATAGTTTTTAAGAATAAAATAGTGAAATCAAAAGAGGAATCAACTTCTTTTTCCTCATTTCAACCGAATTCAAAAAAATCTATTTGCTTTTTTAATTTGTGTGTGATGCGGGGAAGTAAGGTAGAACCATAGATTCTAAGAGTTTGAATATAAATCTATATCTATATATATAAATATAGATTTATATTCAAACTAATATGGGATTCATTTGAATTCTGACTGAAACTTTACGCGTAAATTCACTATTTCATTCATAGAGAAATAAAAAGTATAGATTACGATATACTGACTGAACTATGACTATTCATGATTCCATAATTTAATCAATTACACAAACTAGAGGAATGTTATGGTAAAACTTCGTTTAAAACGATGTGGTAGAAAGCAACGTGCGACTTGAATTGAAGGACATGATCTGCTGTGGATTTTTTCATCCGCCACTTTTTATAAGGTGCTCTTGGCTCGACATTTTGTGTTCGATTTTACTAGAGTCCTACACTTTTTTGGAATATAAAAAAGAGTACCGGATGGAGCTCGAGGAGATATAGAAAGGTTTTATTCCTTTCGCAGGAGTAAGGATCTAGGGTTAGTGCGAATCAATAAGTTGGAACAACTTCGTAAGTCTTTTTATATTGAAAAAAAAAAAGCCTTTCAAGCAATTTTACAATGGAAAAGGAAAGTTTCTTAAAATTGTAAAATTCTTTGAATAAAAAGTATATCATGCGTGAATCAAGCGTTTGTATGATTCTTTGTATAGAAAATCATAAACAAAATAAGGGGCTTGTTGCTGCCCTTTTTTAATAAAACGATTCAAGATCACCGAAGTCATGTCTAAACCTAAAGATTAAAAGTAAGGATAAAGAATCCTGAAACAAGGAAATCCAGTTTTCAATTGTTTGAACAACTAGCTCAGAATGACGAATAAAAATTTATTCTAAAAAATGAGACAAACAAAAAAGGGGCTAGAGACTACTCAATAAAAAAAGTACTTAAGGATTCTCCGGTGAGATATTTGAGAGTTATTTAACTTGAGTTACGAGAGTACGAATGTTACGAATGCTTTTTATGGAAAAAAATATTTAGGGTTTCAATACTGGCTAATTTATTTAATGTGTTTATTAATCTATTTAATATTTGAAGTTACTATTTGAATTTTATACAGAGAGTTAAAGTTAACTTCTACTCATTGTCATTGAATTTTTTTTTCTCGAGCCGTACGAGGCCAAAACCTCTTATACGTTTCTAGGGGGGGTGTTATTCATATACATCTATCCCAATGAGCCGTTTATCGAATCGTTGCAATTGATGTTCGATCCCGAAGAGAAGGAAGAGATCTTAGCAAGGTGGGTTTTTATGATCCGATAACTAATCAAACTTATTTAAATCTTCCTGCTATTCTTGATTTTATTAAAAAAGGCGCTCAACCAACAAGAACAGTTCATGATATTTCAAAGAAGGCAGGGATTTTTACGGAATTAAGTCTTAATAAAACGAAATTGAATTAATGAACTATAAAAAAGAGGATGTGAAAGACTCGTATATAGCTTGATATCAAATTTGATCTACTCTTCTCTTTCCTCCTCTTTCACTTCCATCATATTTATTTTTATTTATTATAATTTCGATTTATTATTAGTATTCCTCCTAAGGTACGAATACTAAAAAATACCCTGCTAACAACTACTATGTTTTATAATAATAAACAAATTTCTCAAAAAAATTGGATCTATATTATATAAATAAATTATAATTTTTTTATAAATACAAAATAATACTGTATATTAAATAATATATTAATTCTGAATAAACCTAATATATATATTATTATATGAATAATTTATTCAGCATAAAAACTGGGTCTAAAAAAGTTTAAAAAGATTTGAGATTACCCTAACTGGCTTAGTTTTTATTCATTGTATGAACTAACAAACCACGGGGTTAAGCTTTTTTATTTATTTTTTATATTCTTTTAACTATATGAAAAATTCACAATCATATTGACAACAGTGTATGGACCAAATATAATTCTCTCATAGATAAATGGATCTATTTATCCCTGACGCACACACGACTGTATTTTTTTTCTTTATTCTGTTTGTATCTACATATTTGCAGTACGTTCTTTTTTTTTGGGGGGGGGGTTGCTAACTCAACGGTAGAGTACTCGGCTTTTAAGTGCGACTAGCATCTTTTACACATTTGTATGAAGAAAAGGATTCGTCCAGATCTGCGGTAGAGTTTGTAAGACCACGACTGATCCTGAAAGGAATGAATGGAAAAAATAGCATGTCGTATCAAGGGAGAATTCAGATAACATTTTTTTTTGCTTTCCTGATCAGTACAACCTGTGTTTTCGATGTCGCAAAAAAAAGGGAATTCCAATTTGGGTCAAGTGAATAAATATAAATGGATGGGATAAAAAAACCAGTTTTCCTGATTCTAGGAAAAAAAGAAACGAGCTTCCATTCGTAATTTGAAAAATTACCCGAGCTAATTAAATGTTAAAACTCGATTAGTGCCTAATACGGGTATGGGAAGGCATTTTTTTCTTGCGTGTTATTGTCAATTTTTTAATGAGTCCTAATTATTTTTTTACCTAGTCCATTTGGGTTAGGTTGGAGTGTGTAAAAGAAGCAGTATATTGATAAAAAATATATATATTTCCAAAATCAAAAGAGCGATTAGGTTAAAAAAATAAAGGATTTCTAATCATCTTGTTTTGTTATTCTATAATATAACGAACAGAAATCTATTAAAGATAGAGAATCCGGTTAGCAGTCTACCTGTTTATGAGGTATCTATTGCTTTCGTAGTCTAATACCTTATTTTGACTGTATCGCACTATGTGTCATTTCAGAACTCAAGAAAATAAAGACTTTACCTTTAGTTCAAATCGAATTTCAATCCAAATGGATAAATTTCAAGGATATTTAGAGTTCGATGGGGCTCGGCAACAGAGTTTTCTATATCCACTTTTTTTTCGGGAGTATATTTATGTACTTGCTTATGATCATGGTTTAAATAGATTAAATGGAAATCGCTCTATTTTCTTGGAAAATACTGATTATGACAAAAAATATAGTTCACTAATTGTGAAACGCTTAATTTTTCGAATGTATGAACAGAATCGTTTGATTATTCCCACTAAGGATTTGAACAAAAATCCCTTTTTGGGGCATACCAGTCTTTTCTATTATCAAATGATATCTGTTTTATTTGCAGTCATTGTAGAAATTCCATTTTCCCTAAGATTAGGATCCTCTTTCCAAGGAAAACAATTAACAAAATCTTATAATTTACAATCAATTCATTCAATATTTCCCTTTTTAGAAGACAAATTAGCACATTTTAATTATGTGTTAGATGTACTAATACCTTACCCCATCCATCTAGAAATCTTGGTTCAAATCCTACGTTACCGGGTAAAAGATGCCTCTTCTTTGCATTTTTTTCGGTTCTTTCTATACGAGTATTGCAATTGGAAGAATTTTTATATAAAAAAAAAATCAATTTTGAATCCAAGATTTTTCTTGTTCTTATATAATTCTCATGTATGTGAATACGAATCCATCTTTTTTTTTCTACGCAAGCGGTCTTCGCATTTACGATCGACATCTTATGAAGTCCTTTTTGAGCGAATTTTATTCTATGGAAAAATACAACATTTTTTAAAAGTTTTTGTTAATAATTTTCCGGCGATCCTAGGGTTGCTCAAGGATCCTTTCATACATTATGTTAGATATCACGGAAGATGCATTCTGGCAACAAAGGATACGCCGCTTCTGATGAATAAATGGAAATATTATTTTGTTAATTTATGGCAATGTTATTTTTCCGTATGGTTTCAATCGCAAAAGGTCAATATAAATCAATTATCTAAAGATAATTTAGAGTTTCTCGGTTATCTGTCAAGTTTGCGATTAAACCCTTTAGTGGTACGTAGTCAAATGCT